CTGTTTACTGAATCACATGAAATTTTACCCAACTCCATATCATATATGTAATGTATGAAATACGTATAAGTAGAGGAATAAAGAGAATTTTCTACTCAAATTAAATTCGAATTTGCAACAGAACAGATACAAATTACAAATGGAAATGAATTGATAAAACATTCCTGGAAACAAATTTCTACCGCTTCGACTTATGTTATGGAGTCTTGTATAGAATATCAAAAGTGATCCAATTTCTACCCATCCTATTTATTATATTACGATCCGATTGGGTACCAGAAAAATAAATGGATTCCGGATTTCATCTGTTCTCTCTGAATGAGATAAAGAAAGAATAATAAGGAAAGGAATCGTAGAACAGTATTTAAGTATAGAGTTTATGTTTTTTTAGCACTTAACTTTTTTCGCGGATTCCATTGTTCAAAAAATGATTCGCAGAGAAGAGAGACATTTTACATTTTTACCTATTTGTTAGTAGAATTCGTGGAATACTATTGAAGTGCGTAAGAGGGGTTGTATTTATTAAGCACACGCAGATATAGCTATATAGCTATCCGCATATCGCCTATCTCAGTTCTACTTGGGGCAACACAGGCCGTGCTATATCATAATTTCGATTTTCTATTCAATATATTCAATGAAAAATTGAAGCACGATAATTCCCTTAATTCCCTATAGATAAAATACCTGATTTGGTATATTGTAACAATTTCTGTTCTGGGGTTTACAGAGACACATAATTGTTGTTATAATTGAAATTGAAAAGGATTGATTATTGAAAAGAATTGATACTGATTCGTTGTGTATCAATTTCATTTTCTTATGTTATGCCATTTGCCATTCATTAAGGAAACGCAATTTGAAATCCAAGAAACTTTCATGAATTCACAGCCTATAGAGTTAATGGTTCAAAATTTTTTCTTTCAATAAAAAGAAAAACAGAAGGTAAGTTTTTAGGCGTTGTGTGTTTTGAGATTTGGGATACTATACAATCAATCGAAGGGAATCAACTGGATCCAATCAAAAACGGAGGGATTTCTTTTAGGTTTAGGAAAGGGATAAAGAAAACGGGATTCAAGATGCAAATCTAATCAAAAAAGGGATATAGAATATATAAGTAATCCGCCCCCAAAAGGGGAATATTTCCATCTATTTTGTATCGTTTTGGCGGCATGGCCGAGTGGTAAGGCGGGGGACTGCAAATCCTTTTTCCCCAGTTCAAATCCGGGTGTCGCCTGATCAACAAAAAACTCGAAATTACCTATTCTTTCTGCTGATATAACTCGCCTAATTGTTGCCCAGCCGAAGCAGAGGAAAAGGACTGTCGATACGTGCTTGATGTTAAGTTAAGAATCGGGAGGTTCTATAAAGAACTGTCAATCCTTGCGCCTAGGATCCAAGGGAGGATTATAAGGGCTAGGCCATCAAGACTTCGTGATTCCCTTCCAGTACTAGTGTGGCTGAGTCTTGAGTTAGAGTAGATATAGATAGTCGAATGGTGAATCAAATTAGTAGTTGGAAAGGGTGGAAGATACTTTGTATAGAGACTCACGAGAGTCTCTAAGTGCTCAGACATTCACTCAATATTGGAATAATTGTCTTTTCTTTTATAGAATAAATTTTTTAGAATAAAGGAAAAGTCAAAAAAAAATTTCTTTTTGGTAACCCCCAGCAAGAATGTAATAGGCTGTCTCCCGATTGTCTCTGTGACACAATCGGGAGACAGTAAGGATTAGATCAAACGGGAGATAGAGATATGTGATAGATGGCGATCTATCTTGATTGTATATTGTTATTACTTTTGCTTATGAAGGGCAACAAAAGAAACAATAGGTCTTACTATTCCTACATGTTCCATTAATAACATTCCCTTGATAATTCCAAGGGAGTAACTGCGTATCTTGCTTGTGTTTAATGCTGCCCGATTCTACCAGAAATCATATTAGGAACTTGTTATGGGTGGATTTTTTGGAGTGGTTCATAAATATCGTTCGGTCAGAATCCCTTTTTGACTCTGCGTCATTAATTCCACTATACTATTATTAGTGATTAATAATGGAAGAATTTCTTCATATTCATAGAGATAGGGGACATAATTCACATGGATATAGTAAGTCTTGCTTGGGCTGCTTTAATGGTAGTCTTTACATTTTCCCTTTCACTCGTAGTATGGGGAAGAAGTGGACTCTAGAGGTACTACTAATTTCATTCAGTATAGTATTGAGTTGAGTAATCAAACTGTATCAATTGTTTCATAGATCGTTCTGCAAAGCGTTTTTAAATAAAAATAAAATATCTCCATTTCAAAATTATACTGGAATCTAGTAAAGTAATGTAAATGTAATAAATTTACTAGTAATATAGGAATAATAACCTTTCAATCAAACAAATATTTCAATGATTCCTATATTCGTATTTTGAAAATAAAAGGGATACACATGATATGAAATTTTTTCCAACCCAATTCCTCCTAAATATTCTATTTCGATGAACTAGTTCTTATCAGAATTATATATATATATGGATATTACAATGAGGAACAACCGACCCCCCTTTTTATTTTTATTTGTTTCCCTCTTTATTGTTCAAAGAGGAAGTCCTTCTGTTATTACGTAGATACGTACTTTCTACCGAATACCGAAGGCAACATCGATATAGTGGTTGTCCAACAAAGTACTACACATAATAAGATCTTTCGTTGGGCGATTCACATATTGCGCACTTACCGTTTGTTTTATCCTCCTAGAAATCTTATTTATGTTTTATCGACTTACTTCATATCATGGTTCAAGCGTTAGAAATCGGTGGGATCTACTACTCTTTTTCCAAATCCGAAGAATTTCCCAGAGAACTCCTTGGATCATCTGTCAACGGATCAATCAATTACTCCTTCGGAATGCTAAAAAAAAGATTACTTGGTTTCTTTTCTTTTACTTTTAGACTATATATAATATATATTTATAATATGCCCATACTATTCGTCTTCCATTGATTCGATTGTTTCGGCGGATCCCGGGATCCATATTGGAAATACTCAGAAACCTAGTAAAGTAATTAGAACCGTAAAGCGTAAGAGTAAAAGTTGACATTCGAGTATCTCGCATTGATCGGAATCACTACAAATCAAATGGATGTAGCGAAGAACTAGAATTGGGGTGCTATTAACATATCCATATAACATATGTGTATGTACATATGTTATATGGACATATATGAAGATACATATTGTGTATTGATCTATATTAAGCCTATATCTTTATACAATACAGTCCAATATTCTACAATACAATAATAGATAGTGTGGTAGAAAGGTTCTTATATTTCTTTCTACCATACTATCCGATTTCATATACTGCTGATTCTAGTCCGCTCATTTTATTTAAGACGTGGAAGTTGAATCCCTTTCATTTCTTCAATCATTGATTAAGAAAAGAACTAAGAAGTCAAGCTTGATTCAAATTAATCATTTTGACTGACTGTTTTTACGTAAATAATAAGTAAAAAAGCAGTAGGAACTAGAATGAACAGTGCAGTAGCAATAAATGCGAGAATATTTACTTCCATAATCTCATCGTGTTTTTTTTTACTTCACAATAACTCGGGATCTAATCCCATAAAGATGATAAATCTTTCTCCTGTCAATTCAATGGGATGAATTGCATCCTGATGATATTGAATCGGATCAATATCATGAATAACAATATCGGAGCTATCAAATTGATTCATCGTCGAGAATTGAATAGTATAACATAGGAAGATCTTTTATCCATACGAAATAAAAAATGGAATTCCTGATCCAATCAAGAATCCCGTTGAATTGATCATTCTTTTCCATTCTTTCTTTTGTATAACCTACCGTCTTCCTTATACAATCATCAGATGAGATATCATCTTACCCGTCTTCCTCTTCCAGTAGCGACAAACCCCAACAGTAGAAATGAAATGGAAAAAAGAAGAAGTGAAGTTCTAAACTAAGTTTTTTTTAGCATCTAATTTTCGTGGAAGACAAAGAGGTGTGATAAAGATGGGTCCCGGTATAAAAGATCTAATATTTTATTTCGACAAATTCACTATTTTGGAGTTTGTTCTTTCTTCGATAGGACCCTTCAAATAGGAAGAAAAAAAAACTTATGCATTCCCTCACTAAGAGGGGTGGATCCTTGTTTGATCTTTCTTTATATTAATATCCGCTTTCCTTGGATTGGGACTGGGACACATATATCAAAAATTGAGTGTGCAATTTGAATGAGATAGATTTTTCCAATTAGGAATTGAGGTTATACAAAATCGGAGCTAGAAAGGAAGGTAGTTTTAATCTGAAAAATATTCTGTCGGGGTAGCTATATTAAGGTTAAGTTAATTTTGTATCGTACAATAAACGAATTCTAATTTGTGTATGTACTCCGGGAAAACATATGGGTATTCTATTCCAGTTCATGAATCAGGAGCAATCGAAAAAGCCAGACCAGTACGGTATCTCTTGGAATACTGAATATGGTGCTACCAACAATTGTACCAATCTACATATGTCTCTCCCCCATCAATCGGTACTAGTTTAAGTAATTGAAATTCCCGTATTTGTTCGATAAGAAATGCGAAACGAAACGAAAAAGGAAAGAAAAAAGAAATAAGGCTCCCCCACTGGGAATTAGATTCTGCTCCTTGCCCCCCCCCCTCTTCACAGAAAATAGAGAAATGAATTGATGGATTCATCGGATCCTAGGTCGGGACTGACGGGGCTCGAACCCGCAGCTTCCGCCTTGACAGGGCGGTGCTCTGACCGATTGAACTACAATCCCAGGGAAAGAAAGAAGGTGCACAGCATACATATTCTTATGATTTCATTCAAACCATTTCTATTTAGAATCGTCGTGTTGTAACAGAGACACGAGTGATATATTAATCATGGATATGGACTTTAGTGAGAACGACACGGATAACTAGTAATCCTATTGTAAAATCGATTGATAATAAATCTTTCAATGAAAAAAGAATCTTTT